TTATTCCAGATGCTCGCCAAATTTGAAAAAAGCCGGAGGTTATTTGTATTCCTCGGAAACCCCCTCCCACATCACCATTCAATATTTCTTGACCTACTATTGGCCAAACTACCTGGGCACTTGGTCCAATATGAGTAGGATCACTTAGCCATGCTTCATAATTGGAAAAACGGGCACCATGAAAGTACATGCCACTCAACCAAAGAAAGATAATGGAGAGTTGACCGAAATGAGCACTAAAAACTTTTCGGGAGATCTCCTCCAAATCACTGGTATGACTATCGAAATCGTGAGCATCAGCATGTAGATTCCAGATCCAAGTGGTGGTATCAGGGCCCTTAGCTATTGTTCTTGAAAAATGGCCGGGTCTCGCCCATTCCTCGAAAGATGTTTTTATAGGATCCCTATCCACAAGAATTTTCACTTCTGGTTCCGGCGAACGAATAATAGTCATTAAGTCCTCCTCTTTCCGGACAACACATACAAAGAGACTTGCCAAGAGTCAAGTTTTTAATGAACCTTTGAAAGATAGATATTTTCTTTATGATGAGTCCTTTTCTATCTATCATCCATCTATTTTTTTTTGAGTTATTCACTAGAGCAATTATGATATTGAAGTCGATCCGAGGCAAGTGTTCGGATCTATTATGACATAAGCATTAGGTGCACAATGGACTATTTATATATATATTCGAAAATACCTTCTCGGTATTACGAATAATCTCTTTTTTCCTCAATCTAGTGTTCAACGTGAAACATGCTGCCAGTTCTCATACTGAATAGAACAGGATCGAACCTAGTTTATTTCTATCTTAGGGTATCAAAATCTATCTATAATAGATCTACTTTCGATTTCCAGGATTTCTTTTTCAAATCCTTCAACTTCTTTTTGTAATTCGTCGATTTTTCCCTCCTTCTTTATCTAGTTAATGAGACATTCTTCATGAATAGAATGTATTTTTATCATACTCTTTTTGATTTGCAGGATTTCTTTTTCGAATCCTTGGATTTCTTCTTTCCAAATCCGGATTTGGTTTATATATCCATTCATGGATTCCCCGAAATAGAACTAATCTTCCCATTGCGTATTGGCACTTATCGGGTATAGAATAGATCTGCTTCTCTTTGTTCTTACGAACAGAGTTGTTCTGTTATTCTCAATGGAATGAAATCAATATTCACGCTTTCTGATACAGAATCTACTGAAAAAAGAGTTTAGCTACACAATATAGAGCCTTCTTATTGAATGCGAGAAAAGAAAGCGACATAGTCTCTATTTCTCTTTGATAAAGGGGTATTTTCATGGCTTTGCCTTGGTATCGTATTCATACTGTCTGTCGTATTGAATGATCGCGGTCGATTGCTTTCTGTTCATAGAATGCACACAGCTCTAGTTGCTGGTTGGGCCGGTTCGATGGCTTTATACGAATCAGCAGTTTTTGATCCCTCTGACCCCGTTCTTGATCCAATGTATAGATTATGATTATACCTTTTTGAGATTATGAGGATACCTCTTATGTTAAGCATCCATGGCTGAATGGTTAAAGCGCCCAACTCATAATTGGCAAATTCGTAGGTTCAATTCCTACTGGATGCACACTAATGGGAACGTTCAATAAGTCTATCGGAATTGGCTCTGTATCAATGGAATCTCATCATCCATACATACATAAGGCGAATTGATATAGTATATTCATACAATAACATAGGAACAGTAAGAACTAGAATTCTGATCGATACTGAACTCATAAGGAAGAAAATGGATTTATGGATGGAATCCAATATGCAATAGTTACAGGAAAAGGTCTTCGGTTATTGGGGAAGAATCAATATACTTCGAATATCCAATCAGGATCCACTAAGCCAGAAATCCAGTATTGGGTCGAACTCTTCTTTGGTGTTAAGGTATTAGCTATGAATAGTCATCGACTCCACTGAAAGGGTAGAAGAATGGGACCTATTATGGGACATACAATGCATTACAGATGTATGATCATTACGCTTACACCGGGTTATTCTATTCTACCTCTTCTAGAGATTCTAGAGAAAAGAACTTCAATAAAAATACTTCATAACACGGCAATACATTTATACAAAACTTCTAGCTCAAGTACACGCAATGGAGCCGTAGACAATCAAGTGAAACGAAATAATTTGATCTATGGACAGCATCGTTGTAGTAAAGGTCGTAATGCCAGAGGAATCATTACCGTAAGGCATAGAGGGGGAGGTCATAAGCGCCTATACCGTCAAATCGATTTTCGACGGAATCACAAAGACATATCTGGTAGAATCGTAACCATAGAATATGACCCTAATCGAAATACATACATTTGTCTTATACACTATGGGGATGGTGAGAAGAGATATATTTTACATCCCAGAGGGGCTATAATTGGAGATACCATTGTTTCTGGTACAGAAATTCCTATATCAATGGGAAATGCCCTACCTTTGAGTGCGGTTTGAACTATTGATTTACGTAATTGGAAGTAACCAATTAGGTTTACGACGAAACCTAGAAATCGATCACTGATCCAATTAGAGTACCTCTATGGGATAGACCTCAACAGAAAACTGTTGAGTAACGGCAGCAAGTGATTGAGTTCATTAGTTTCTCATAGAAAATTATTGACTCTAGAGATATGGTAATATGGAGAAAATTGTTTGAAGCACGCACAGAACCGGAAGCGCCCCTTGTTTCAAAGCGAGGAGGACGGGTTATTCCCATTTCATTTGATGGTCAGAGGCGAATTGAAAGTGAAGCAGTGCTAATAAAGATCCCCCGGGGGAAAGATAGGGATGTCTCCTACGTTATCCATAATATGTGAAAGTATTGACGTAATTTCATAGAGTCATTCGGTCTGAATGCTACATGAAGAACATAAGCCAGATGACGGAACGGAGAGACCTAGGATGTAGAAGATCATAACATGAGTGATTCGTTGGATTCCACTCATGTGATACTTCATTATACGATGAAAAGATCCATTTTTTTGATATATCATCATATACATCTAGAAAGCCGTATGCTTTGGAAGAAGCTTGTACAGTTTGGGAAGGGGTTTTGATTGATAAAAAAGAAGAATCTACTTCAACCAATATACCCTTAGGCACAGCCATACATAATATAGAATTCACACATGGAAAGGGTGGACAATTAGCTAGAGCAGCAGGTGCTGTAGCGAGGGTGATTGCAAAAGAGGGTAAATCGGCCACATTAAGATTACCATCTGGGGAGATCCGTTTGATATCCCAAAACTGCTTAGCAACAGTCGGACAAGTGGGGAATGTTGGAGTGAACCTAAAAAATTTGGGTAGAGCTGGATCGAGGTGTTGGCTAGGTAAACGTCCTGTAGTAAGAGGACTAGCTATGAACCCTGTGGACCATCCCCACGGGGGCGGTGAAGGGAGAGCCTCAATTGGTAGAAAAAAACCCACAACTCCTTGGGGTTATCCTGCACTTGGAAGACGAACTAGGAAAAGGAAAAAATATAGTGATAGTTTGATTCTTCATCGCCGTAAATAGGAATCGAATTTTGCGAATTCGAGAGATGAAGATGAAATAGTGTGATGGGCGAACGACGGGAATTGAACCCGCGCATGGTGGATTCACAATCCGCTGCCTTGGTCCACTTGGCTACGTCCGCCCCCTATCTAGCTAAAGGATTTGATCATTTTGGATTCATCATTATTGTATTTATTCTGACCTCCATACTTAGATCGAGATATTGGACATAGAATGCCGATCTTGAACTAAAGATGTCAAATCAAAAAAAGGAGGAATCTATCTGTGATACATCCAACCAAAATAATAATTGTAGAAAAAAAAACATTTGTAGCTAAGCATTTATCGGAAAAAATGCAAAAAATAAAAAAGGGCAAAGAAATAATAGTCACTTGGTCTCGGGCATCTACCATTATCCCCCGAATGGTTGGCCATACAATGGGAATTCATAATGGAAAGGAACATCTCCCTATTTATATAACAGATTCTATGATAGGTCACAAATTGGGAGAATTTGCGCCTACTCGGACTTTCGCGAGAGATGTAAGATCTCAAAATAACGATCAAAAATCTGTAATGAAGAAGAAGAAAAAGAAATAGATAGGAATTCAACAAAACAAAAAATAAAAAACTCTTAGATTCTTTTTCCTTTAACAAAAATGAGGAATTCAAACTAGTTCAAATTTCATCAAAATAGAATTGTTAGTATACTTGCTAAGGAGTGAAATGGAATCCAGTTTCTTGATCTTCGTTGTAATTGGTCTATGTGTTTACTTTCTTATTGTGGGTTTTTGGCTATTTGAAGAATTGCTAAGACAATTCTTGGGCCCTTCTGTTAATTATTATCGCCCAGTGACATTGATTCTTTATTTCCATATTTTATTGTTTACGTTTTACCCAAAGGAAAGCATCCAAATGTGGATTGCAATCTTTCGGAAAATATGGAGAAAATAAAATAAAATGCAAATGGTGGCCTTGAAGTTGAATTGACATGAGATGCTGATAAAAAGGAGACTGATAAAGAGACTCCTGAAGATTCTGAAGATTCTGAGCATTCCATTAGCATTATTAGGATGATAAACCATTAAATACAAATAGGTTATTGAAAGGACTTCGAACGAAGAAAAGGATCTAATTACTTCGAAAGAATTGAACGAGGAGCCGTATGAGGTAAAAATCTCATGTACGGTTCTGTAGAGTGACAGCCAGGGTGACTTATCTGTCAACTTTTCCACTATCAACCCCAAAAAACCCAACTCTGCCTTACGTAAAGTTGCTAGAGTACGATTAACCTCTAGATTGGAAATCACTGCTTATATACCTGGTATTGGCCATAATTTACAACAACATTCTTCAGTATTAGTAAGAGGAGGAAGGGTGAAAGATTTACCCGGTGTGAAATATCACATTGTTCGAGGAACCCTAGATTCTGTCGGAGTCAAGAATCGTCAAAAAGGGCGTTCTAGTGCGGTGTAGATTCTTATCCAAGACTTGTATCATTTGATGATGCCATGTGAATCGCTAGAAACATGTGAAGTGTATGGCTAACCCAATAACGAAAGTTTCGTAAGGGGACTGGAGCAGGCTACCATAAGACAAAGGATCTTCTTTCTAAAGAGATTCAATTCGAAACTATTATATGTCCAAGGTCTCATATGGAAATCATTTCAGAGGTTTTCCCTTACTTTGTGCGTGTCAACAAACAATTCAAAATACTTCGACTTTTTCAGAACAGGTCCAAGTAAAATAGCAATGATTCGAAGCACTTCTTTTGACATTCAACTATTTCGGAAACCTAAGGATTCCATCGTATGGATATGTAAAATACAGGATTTCTAATCCTAACACGAAAAGGAGGGAAACGGATACTCAATTTCAAGTGAGTAAATAGAATTCCATACTCGATCTCATAGATACATATAGAATTCTGTGGAAAGCCGTATTCGATGAAAGTCGTATGTACGGCTTGGAGGGAGATCTTTCGTATCTTTCGAGATCCACCCTACAATATGGGGTCAAAAAGCAAAAAAAAAAAAATTGATTCGTTTTTAGCCCTTATAAAAAGAAAACGGATTCTTGAACCTCTTTCACGCTCATGTCACGTCGAGATATTGCAAAAAAAAAAACTTCAAAATATGATCCACTTTGTCGTAGTCGATTCGTTAACATGTTGGTTAACCGTATGATGAAACACGGAAAAAAATCATTGGCTTATCAAATTTTCTATCGAGCCGGAATATATATTAAAAAAAATACAAAAAAAAATCCAATACCTGTTTTCCGTAAAGCACTACTTAGAGCAACTCCCAAGTTAATAATAAAAAAAAAAAGAGGAGAAAAGGGAAAGATTTATAGAGTTCCTCTTGAAATACCATTTTCAAAAGGATCATTACTTGGCATTCGTTGGTTATTAGCAGCATCCCGAAAGCGTTTGGGTACAAGTATGGCTTCACAATTAAGTGCAGAATTAAGAGATGCTGCTTTCAAAAAGCGTGGCAAGGCTATACGCAAAAAGGAACGGATTCATAAAATGGCAGAGGCAAGTAGAACTTTTGCACATTTTCGTTAATTCATGAACAGGATCTATGTAGACACATAAATCCATGGATTCATACATCTCGATCGGAAAAGAATCCATAGAAAGAGAATCGGACAATATCTTTCTCGAAACAAACAAAAAGGAAAAGAAAGAGAAAACATAAATCATGATCAACTAAGCCCTCTCGGGGGCTTGTTTAAGAATAAGAGAGAGGAATCTTATCCTATCCTTAAATTAGTTTCTTCTGGAGCAGCAAATGCTAATCATAATATGGGTTTGAATGAAGTGGATTCATATATTAGTAAAGCCGAAGTAAATAGGAGTACTATTGTTAAAAAATTCAGACCTCGTGCTAAAGGACATAGTTATCCTATAAAAAGAACCATCCGTCATCTAACCTAACAGATGATTAATTAATTACAAATTGGGAGAAAAGAATATGAGATCCGATTTCATTATATTGGTTATCATTTTCCTATGCGGTTACTTTGTTCTTGTAGGTTTTTGGCTATTTGAAGAATTGCTGAGACAATTCTTGGGCGCTTCTGTTAATTAAATTATTATCGCCCAGTGACAATGATTCTATATTTCCATATTTTATTTTGGACTTTTTATCCAAAGGAAAGCATCCAAATGTGGATTGCAATCTTTCGGAAAATATGGAGAAAATAAAATGCAAATTGGAAAGAATCAAAAAAACCAAAGCCAAAAATCAAAAAGGGCAAAGAAATACTAGTCACTTGTTGTCGGTCATACCATATATACCGCAAATGGTTGGCCATAAATAAATTCGGGATTCATCATAGTGGGAACGAATTTATGGCTTATCATCAAATCTGTTTGATGGTAGGTCACAAATTGGTAGAATTTGCGCCTACAAAGTGAAAGAAAAAGAATCTTATTCTTATAAAATCTTATCCAAATTTATAAAAGGAGGAATTGAATAACCTTGTAAAGATTTTCAACCTTATCAAAATTTGGCTTTACAGTATGTGGGTGCATATCATAGAATGCCCGCCGGGTTTGGTGATTTGCATCTGCATACTTATATTGATAGGATACTTCGTGCTGGAATTTGTCCTCGAATACATTTTTAAAATACCGGTTGAGTATAATTTGTATTGGTCAATCCCAGCATATACGTTCTTTATATTATGTGTCCTTTTTCGGGACAACTTCGGCCGGTTCTGGGAACCGTTCTGCAAGCATTGGGTAAATTCCCTTAAGTATCTATTTAAGGGATATTTTTGGTAAGTAATCGGGGTATTGAAGTGATCTAAGTAAGTGATAAATGGTTCAATTAGGCAAAAATTGGATATTTTCATTTTCCAATTTTTGCCTACTCGGACTTTCGCGAGAGATGTAAGATCTCAAAATAAGGATCCAAAATCTTTAATGAAGAACAAAAATCGGAATCCAACAGAACATAGAAAAATAGTCACAAAATTGAAGG